ACAAAATTTCTCCGCCTATTCTTTCTAGTCGAGCCTCTCGGTCTGTCATTATACCCCGAGAGGTAGAAAGAATTACAACTCCCATCCCGCCTAAAATTCTAGGAATTCTTTGATAGTTAGAATAGATTCGGAGACCCGGCCGACTTATCCGTTTTAAATTTAAAAGATTTCGATAAGTACTTTTCCTATTCCTTCTATGTCGTAGGGTTAAAACCAAAAAATATTTGTTGTTTTCTCGATGTTTTCTCACGTTTTCGATAAAACCCTCTCGTAAAAGTATTTTAACAATACTTTGGCTGATATTAGTAGATGCTACTCGAACCAGGCTTTTTCTATACATATCGGCATTTCGTATAGAGGTTATTATGTCAGCAATAGTATCACTACCCATGATTAATTAAAATGATTGGTGCCTCCAAATTTGGATATAATCAACATGCTTTTTTACGTATTTTTTTTTTTTATTTTACGTATTTTTTTTTTAGAAATTATGAATATTCATTTTGAAAGGTATATACGTGAGACAAAATCTACTAAATGAATCTTAATCTATTTATTTTAAATACCCTACTATAACCTATAACCATATCGTGGTCTCGTTTTATAATACCTCGGGAGCTAATGAAACTATTTTAGTAAAATTGAACTGTCTCAATTCTCGGGCAATCGCACCAAAAACTCGAGTTCCTTTTGGATTTCCTTCTTGATCAATCACAACTGCAGCATTGTCATCATATCGTATTATCATACCGTTGTCACGTTTAAGTTCTTTACAAGTACGTACAATTACAGCTCTGACCACTTCTGATCTTTCTAGAGGCATGTTTGGAACTGCGTCTTTGATCACAGCAACAATAACGTCACCAATATGAGCATATCGACGATTGCTAGCTCCTATGATTCGAATACACATCAATTCTCGAGCCCCGCTGTTATCTGCTACATTCAAATGGGTCTGAGGTTGAATCATATCATTTTATTTTATTTATTTTTTTGATCTGTTTTTTACAATACAAAGTTCGAAGAAAAAAAGAAATATTATTTGTTCAAAAAAAGAAACCTGCACCCGCTATTTTTAAGGCCTATTTCTTTTTTATCCCGAAATAATGAATTGAGCTCGTATAGGCATTTTAGACGCTGCTATTGAAATAGCCCTTCTGGCTATATTTTCTGTTACTCCACCCATTTCATAAAGGATTCGACCTGGTTTAACAACAGCTACCCAATATTCGGGAGAGCCTTTACCTGAACCCATACGTGTTTCAGCGGGCCTTACTGTAACTGGTTTATCTGGAAATATACGGACCCATATTTTTCCACCGCGACGTGCATTTCGTGTCATTGCTCGTCGACCCGCTTCTATTTGTCTAGATGTGATCCAAGCGGGTTCAAGTGCCTGAAGAGCGTATTTACCAAAACAAATAGTATTACCTCGATAAGACATTCCCTTCATTCTTCCTCTATGTTGTTTACGGAATCTGGTTCTTTTGGGGTTATAGTTGATGGTTTTTTTTGAATTCCATCTCTACTACAGAACCGGACGTGAGAGTTTCTTCTCATCCAGCTCCTCGCGAATAAATCAATTCAAATTCAAGATTTTGAATTCAATTCAGATAGAAAATAATTTGAATTAACTTTAATAATTAATATACTGAATCATGGATTTCATTTAATCTAGATTAAATATATTATTAATTTGTATATCTTGTTTTTATCGATAACTAAATATAAATATATTAAATAACTATTTTTTCTTATATTTATCTATTTTTTATTTATCTATTTTAGAATGTTTTATAATGTTAAAAGAATGTTTTATAATGTTAAAACAAATCTTTCTTTTGTTTTACTCTTTATCGTATTGGATTGACCCAATTTTAGCAATCCAAGAAAATAAAGTTTTCGCGGGCGAATATTTACTCTTTCAATTTCTATTTCAGTTCTCTCATTAGTTCATAATTTTTCCGAATAGATGAATTGGTCTCTGGCCGGTTCCGCCATCCCGATCAATGAATCATTCGAATTCTTTTTCACTAAAATCTTTTGAATTCACAGGTTCCATCGTTCCCATCGCTTCTTAATTAATGGTTAGGTCTGAATTCTACAACGGAGCTATTAGTTTTTGAGTCAATATTCTTAGTCTTTATTGGCTCGAAGCTCTTTATTTTTTGTTCGATGAGCAGATCCATTTAATGATGAATCCGTATTGATGCTTTATTACGCAGATTTTTTCTGAGATGACTCATAGACCTTACATATTGGAATTCTATATCTATATCATCAATATTCTTTATTCTTTTTCTTTCTTTCTCTCATCCTTCCATTTATCCATACCCTTTCTTTTTGATTTCGATTGACAACTTAGAAATTTTTTGAATAAAAAAGATTTCAGTTGCTACAACAATATGACCAATATATCATATCTTGACTGGTTCTTTGGATCCAGATAATACGAACTGATGAGTTGGTTATTACTTCTATAGTTATTTGTTTATACTAT